TAAATTTTTTTCTATCCCAGAGTTTCGTTTCGTGTTGGAATGCAAACTTATTAAGCAGACGAGATTTTATGAAAAAAGTTCTTCCGATTCATAAGAGAGAACAACTATTTTGTTTTTCGATCGGGATTTCACACAACAGGGGAGATACTAATACTAAATTATGAATATAATGAATCAATTTTTTTGTTTATTTAATTCATATTTTTTGATTTCCTATATAATTTTTTTATTTAGATAGAATTTCTAATTCAAAATTAGAACATAAAAATTCAATTAATGAATTAATTCAATTTTTGAAAATATTTAATTTAATATATTTATTAATATAATATTCTATATATTTTATTTTTTTATATTGAATTGAATTCTAATTAAATTAGAATATATTTTATTTGTTTGTTTTCTCGATTGTATTCTTTTTTCAACACTAACATTGATATTGACAAGAGTGTATCAAACAAATATAATCCGATCGTGAATAAATGAATTGATTTAATAATTTTATTTATATATAATAATAATATATTATTACTATAATATATATTTATTTATATTTTATATTATTTGATTATATTATTTGAGAAAATTTCTTGTATTTTCATTTGATCTGTTCATTTGGATGTTCAGAATCGATTCGCCTTCACGATTTTTTATTTTTTTTTTATTGCGATTGGATATACACATTTTTAAAAATTTCATTAGGGTTGCTAACTCAATGGTAGAGTACTCGGCTTTTAAGTGCGACTCCATTTTTTACACAATTCTATGAACTAATTGGTTCATCCATACCATCGGTAGGGTTTGTAAGACCACGACTGATCCAGAAAGGAATGAATGGAAAAAGCAGCATGTCGTATCAATGGCGAATTCTAAAAATTTTTCATTCGTATTGGACCCGGCCCAAATTTTTGTTTGAATTGTTGGCTCGGAACAAATGAATTCAGTTGGGTTGAATTAATAAAGGGATAGAGCTTAGCTGCTCCAATTATAGGGAAACAAAAAGCAACGAGCTTTCATTTTTTATTTGAATGATTACCCCATCTAATTTTACGTTAAAAAAAAATTAGTGCTTGCTGTGGAAAAAGTTTTTCCCACGAATGGATTTTGGATTTTTGTTATGAGTCCTAACTATTAGCTATTCTCAATTATGTTATGGGGTAGCGATAAATGTGTAGAAGAAAGAGTATATTGATAAAGATATTTTTTTCCAAAATCAAAAGAGCGATTTGTCCGAAAAATAAAGGATTTCTAACTAGCTTGTTGTCCTCGAACAATTAGATGGACCAAGCGAGGATAGATAGTCCATTGATGGTTTTTACTTGTTTTCTAGGTATCTATTCATAATTTGTTTTTTATTTGAATTCGAATATATAATAGAATACCCTGTTTTGACTGTATCGCACTATGTAGCATTTGATAATCCAATGAATCTCTGATCCTTTGACCAAATCGAATTTCTAAAATGAAGGAATATCAAGTATTTTTAGAACGAGATAGATCTCGCCAACAGGACTTCCTATACCCACTTATTTTTAGGGAGTATGTTTATGGACTTGCTTATAGTCATGATTTTAATAGATCTACATTTGTGGAAAATGTAGGTTATGACAATGACAATAAATATAGTTTACTAATTGTAAAACGTTTAATCACTCGAATGTATCAACAGAATCATTTGATCATTTCTGCGAATGATTCTAAGAAAAATCCATTTTTGGGGTATAATAAGAATTTTTATTCTCAAATAATATCAGAGGGTTTTGCCATCGTCGTGGAAATTCCATTTTTCCTACAATTTAGCTCTTCCTTAGAGGAGGCAGAAATCGTAAAATCTTATAAAAATTTGCGATCAATTCATTCCATTTTTCCCTTTTTGGAGGATAAATTTCCATATTTAAATTATGTGTCAGATATACGAATACCCTATCCTATCCATCTGGAAATCTTAGTTCAAATCCTTCGATACTGGGTGAAAGATGCCCCTTTTTTTCATTTATTACGGGTGTTTCTTTATAATTTTTGTAATAGGAATAGTTTTCTTACTCCAAAAAAATCGATTTCGACTTTTTCAAAAAGTAATCCGAGATTATTCTTATTCCTCTATAATTTTTATGTATGTGAATATGAATCTATCTTCCTTTTTCTACGTAAAAAATCCTCTCATTTACGATTAAAATCTTTTAGCGTTTTTTTTGAGCGAATCTTTTTTTATGCAAAAAGAGAACATCTTGTAGAAGTTTTTGCTAAGGATTTTTCGTCTACCTTAACATTCTTCAAGGATCCTCTCATTCATTATGTTAGATATCAAGGAAAATCCATTCTGGCTTCAAAGAATGCGCCTCTTTTGATGAATAAATGGAAACACTATTTTATCCATTTATGGGAATGTTTTTTTGATGTTTGGTCTCAACCAGGAACGATCCATATAAAACAATTATCCGAACATTCATTTTACCTTTTAGGCTATTTTTCAAATGTGCGGCTAAATCGTTCAGTGGTA